GGAATTGAGAAGACTTGGCAACTGCACCTGTAAATAAAAGCAAGGCACACAAAGTAAGAAATACAAAATTTACCTCATTATTATAAACTAATTTATTTACTATTTCAAATAAATCTCTAAATTCGAAACTACCCGTTATAGCATAAAGTCCCAAAATCCCTAATAATAAACCAAAATCGCCTACACGATTCGTTACAAAGGCTTTTTGACAAGCATTCGCCGCAATAGGTCGTGTGAACCAAAAACCTATTAATAGATAAGAACACATTCCAACTAATTCCCAAAAAATATAAATTTGTATCAAATTCACACTAGTAACTAATCCCAACATGGAGGTAATGAAAAAACTCATATAAGAAAAAAATCTCAAATATCCCTGATCGTGATACATATAATTGTCACTATAAAAAAGAACCAGAATTCCAACCGTACTAATTAATATTACCATAATCGAAGCAAGCGAATCTATTAAGTAACCGAAATCTAAAGAAAAATCATTATTAATTGTCCAAGACCATACATATTGATAGATAGAACTTTTATTTATTTGCTGAATAGATAGATAGACCGAAAGGAGCATAACTCCATTTAGTAGAAAGATATTAGGAAAGGACCACATACGTCGAAGATTTTTTGTTGCCATTGGAAAAACGATAAGTCCAACTCCTATTAACATAGGAACGGGAAGTGGAATGAGAGGTATAATCCATGAATAGGGATATGTATAGTCCATAAAAAAACCTTTTATCTTTTATTTTCTTATTTTATTCTGAATTATTCTTTCTCAACTCCTTCGAATATTCAGAGGAAGAAGGAAGTTAGAATAAATAGGATCAGGCTAATAGTGCAATCGAAAATGAAATCAAAAATTAACTAAAAATGCTAATACTACATTTTTCTTTATATTAATTTTATTTTTATATTAATTTCTATATTCTATAGAAATTAATATATATTTATATATTTTTGAATTGTCGAAAGGACTATTTGAATATCCGACATTTTTATTTCGATACCTACCATGGATCAAAATCAATGAACAAGGATTCCTTTTTTCACCGTTGATTCGATTTTGATACAGAGATATATAAAAACTTCGTTATTTCCCTTTTGTTTCTTGTCAGATATTTAGTTTGTATTGAATGGAATCAAGATAAAAAAAAAATTGAAAAAAGAAATGAAATTGTTTGAACAATAAATGTCTTTCACATTCAACTAGATAAAAAAAGAATTTTTTCAAATTTATTTTTTCATGGCAGTTCCAAAAAAACGTACTTCTATATCAAAAAAACATATTCGTAAGAATATTTGGAAAATAAAAGCCTATTTTACAACATTGAAGGCTTTTTCATTAGCGAAATCTATTTCTACAGATAATTCAAAAAGTTTTTTTGTGCAACAATCTAATAATCAAACTTATAATAAATAAAAAAAAAATGGTATTTTTTTTATTGTAGTCGTTCCCGATGGGGATTTTTATTTTCCCCATCAAGCTCCTTGAATTTCGAATAGCCATTTTAATAATTGAATTACTAAATAAGTATTGAAATATGGTAATATTTTGGAATGTTTCAATATAGGGTAAAACGAAAAGAATTTTTTGTCATTAATTTAATTACCTTTTTGAATTTCAATCTCGCCAACTAAATAAAAAAAGCTTATTATTATTTCGCGTACGCCGCTATGGTGAAATCGGTAGACACGCTGCTCTTAGGAAGCAGTGCTAGAGCATCTCGGTTCGAGTCCGAGTGGCGGCAGGCTATCTTCGAAAAGAAAGACAATAAGTTCTATATATAATAAATGCAATTCCAGATTGGATTCCGTATCATTTTGTAGACTTTTTTATTTGAGAATTTTTATGATTTTTTCCACCTTAGAACATATATTAACTCATATATCATTTTCGATCGTTTCAATTGTAATTACAATTTTTTTGATAATTTTATCCGTTGATGAAATCATAGGACTATATTATTCGTCAGAAAAAGGAATTCTAGCTACTTTTTTCTGTATAACGGGATTATTAATCACTCGTTGGATTTATTCGGGACATTTCCCATTAAGTGATTTATATGAATCATTCGTTTTTCTTTCATGGAGTTTCTCCCTTATTTCTATCGTTCCATATTTTAAACAACATACCAATTATTTAAGTGCAATAACCTCACCAAGTACAATTTTTCTATATGGCTTTACCACTTCAGGTCTTTTAACCGAAATACATCAATCTGTAATATTAATACCCGCGCTTCAATCCCAGTGGTTAATGATGCACGTAAGTATGATGATATTGGGTTATGCAGCTCTTTTATGCGGATCATTATTATCAGTAGCTCTTTTAGTCATTTCATTTTCATTTCAAAAGATTTTTCAAAATTTCGTAAACGAGTCATTTTCATTTAACAAGATCCAATATATGGATGCAAAACGGAATGTTTTAATAAACAACTTCTCTTGTTCTGCGAGAAATTATTACAGAGCTCAACTAATTCAACAATTAGATCAGTGGGGGTATCGTATTATTAGTCTAGGGTTTATCTTTTTAAACATCGGGATTCTTTCAGGATCAGTATGGGCTAATGAGGCATGGGGATCATATTGGAATTGGGACCCAAAAGAAACTTGGTCATTTATTACTTGGATTATATTTGCAATTTATTTCCATATTCGAACAAATAAAAAAAAGTTAAAAAGTCTAAATTGCGCGATTGTGGCTTCTATGGGCTTTCTTATAATTTGGATATGCTATTTTTGGGTCAATTTATTAGGAATAGGGTTACATAGTTATGGTTCCTTTAATTTTCATTAACATGAAATCAAATTGAAAAAGATTCCTACAAATAGAAACATAAAACATTTTCAAAAAAATGCTACTAAAATCAAAATTTGAAATACTAAATTATTAAATATTAAGTTAAAGAATATAAGAAAAAAAAACTCCATACTTCATGGAAGATGTCGAGAACCATTTGAATCACTATACTAATTGATTCAAAAGGTTCTCACAAAAATAAATCCCATGTAGTCAAAATTTAAATTCATTTTGACTTTAGTTAATTTTTATTTTTCATTGTCAAATTTCAAAACGAAAAAGAAAGAATAGGATTCTGCATTTTTTCTTGTTTTATTCATGAAAACGATCGATAAAAATATGTAGATATAATAGCTTCGACTTTCTCAACTGAGAGTGAGAGAATGAAATCCGGATAAATACCAATACCTATTATTGGGAGAAGAATAGAGATTAAAATAAATAATTCTCTCGGCCCAGAATCAAAAAAATAAGAGTTTTGCACATTCAAAATCTTGTATCCATAGAACATTTGACGTAACATTGATAATAAATAAATAGGAGTTAATATCATTCCAATTGCCATTAGAAGAGTAATTAGTATTTTTGGAATTAAAACATTTTGTTGGCTGGTAATTATTCCACAAAAAACTATCAATTCGGCAACAAAACCACTCATGCCAGGTAATGCAAGGGAAGCCATTGATAAGATACTGAACAGTGTGAATATTTTTGGAAGGAAAATCGCCATTCCACCCATGTTGTCGAGATAAACAAGACGTATTCTATCATACGTCATTCCTGCCAAGAAAAAAAGAGCAGCACCAATAAATCCGTGAGAAATCATTTGTAAAAGGGCTCCATTGAGCCCCGTATCGGTTATCGCTCCAATTCCGATAATTATGAACCCCATATGAGATACGGAGGAATAGGCTATTCTTTTTTTTAAATTACGTTGACCGGGAGATGTTGAAGCTGCATAGATTATTTGTATTGCACCTACTATAATCAACCAGGGGGAAAATATAAAATGAGCATGGGGGAATAATTGCATATTGATCCGAACCAAACCATATGCTCCCATTTTTAATAAAATTCCAGCGAGAAGCATACAAGTACTGTAATGTGCCTCCCCGTGGGTGTCTGGTAACCATGTATGTAAGGGTATGATCGGTAATTTGACTGCAAAAGCAATAAAAAATCCAGTATAAAATAGTAATTCTAGTGTTACAGGATACGATTGGTTAGCTAATATTTCCAAATTTAATGTTGGTTCATTCGAACCATATAAGCCAATACCAAAAACGCCTATTAATAGAAAAATAGACCCCCCCGCAGTGTATAAAATGAATTTTGTAGCTGAATACAGACGTTTCTGTCCTCCCCATATCAATAGAAGTAAATAAACGGGAATTAATTCGAACTCCCACATGAGAAAAAAAAGTAAAAGATCGTGAGAAGAAAATGATCCTATTTGACCGCTGTACATTGCTAACATCAGGAAATGGAACAATCGGGAATCCCGAGTAACCGGCCAGGCTGCTAAAGTAGCTAAAGTGGTTATAAATCCCGTCAGTAAAATGGTTCCTATAGAAAGTCCATCTATTCCCAATCTCCAGTTAAAATCAAAAAAATTAATCCATTTATAATCCTCTGCTAGTTGATTTAATGGATCGGTCAATTGGAAATGATAACAGAATGTATAGGTCGTTAAAAGGAGTTCAAAAATAGAAATGGATATGGTATACCACCTTATTACCTTATTTCCTCTATGAGGTAGAAAGAAAATTAAAGAACCCGCTAATATTGGTAAACCTACAATTATTGTTAACCAAGGAAAATAATTCGTGGTAAAGACAAGATAGAATTAGACCCCAAAACCCGTTCTCGAATAAAGAACGGGTTTTTTGTCGATAAAAAAAATCAATTGTATTTTATTTCAAAAAAAATTGAAAATTCAGTTTGTTTAAAGTCGTTTTTTTGGAAACTTATTATATTAATAAGCTAGACCCATGCTTCGAGTTGTTTCATGCCATAAATAAACCCTCACGCTCAAAAAATCCGTTGGGCAAGCGGATTCACATCTCTTACAACCAACACAGTCCTCCGTTCGTGGAGCGGAAGCAATTTGCTTAGCCTTACATCCATCCCAAGGGATCATTTCTAATACATCGGTTGGGCAGGCTCGGACACACTGAGTACATCCTATACATGTATCATAAATCTTTACTGAATGTGACATTGGATCTCTCATTTTTTGAATATCATAAATCTTCGATTTAGTAAACTTATATATAAATCATATATTTATATACCAAATGAATCGATGATTTTATCATTATTTTAATAATCAATCGAATTATGGATCGCGACTCCTGGGTTGGCTAAGATACTTTGATTTCTTCCATTTTTACATTTAGTATTAAATAATTGATGAATATTCGAATTTTTAAAATAAATGAAATTAGTAATACTTATTTATTCAATAAATTGGATTGATTGATACGAGTTGATTTTCTATTACGATAAATTGATGAAACAATAGCTAACCCAATAGCCGCTTCGGCGGTGGCAATAGCTATAACAAAAATAGAGAAAATATCTCCTTGTAATTGTCGACTATCAAATAAATCCGAAAATGTTACGAAATTTATATTAACTGCATTCAGGATAAGTTCCAAACACATAAGAGCCCTAACCATATTTCGACTCGTGATCAATCCATAGATACCAATCGAAAATAAATAGGCACTCAAAACAAGTGCATGTTCGAGTATCATTGATCAGCTCCTTATCAATTTGGAATCATTTCGCCATGAACAATAAACCAAGGCTTTCGCTTAACTATAATATAAGTAGAAAAAAAAAAAAGAATATATTCTTTTTTTTTGTAAGATAGAAAAAGAAAAAGCTCGATATTGAAATAGAATTCAAAAATTAAAGCTAAATGGATTTGATAAGAGTGAGAAATTTGAAATTTTGATTGTTCTTAATAGTTATAAAGATTTTTCATTGACGGGCAACAAAAATTGCACCTATCAAAGCAACTAAAAGAATTATTGAAATGAGTTCAAATGGAAGAACAAAATCCGTTGATAAATGAATTCCAATTTGTTGACTATTCCCTATCAAATCTTGTTCGATAATTTGGTTTAATTTTGTCGTCCAAATAATTCCGTACCAAGACGTATCGAGAATCGTGGTAATTATGGCAATGAAAATACTTGTACAAACCAACAAAGTAATCCCATTCCCAACAGTCCAAAGATCAAAATCTTTATAATATTCTGAACCATTCATGAACATGACAGCAAATAAAATTAAAACGTTTATAGCTCCGACATAAATAAGGAGCTGTGCAGCCGCTACAAAATGAGAGTTTGATAAAATATAAAATAACGATATGCAAACAAGAACCAACCCCAACGCAAAAGCCGAATAAATTGGATTGGTAAGTAATACCACTCCTATACCTCCTAATAGAAGACCTGATCCTAGAAAAACTAAAAGAAAATCATGTATTGGTCCAGGCAAATCCATTCTCTATACAAGATAAAAAAATTGAAATGTTTTTCATGATTTTATTGACCTGACCAGGAAATTTTTTATTTTTTTTTTATGATATGCTCCTAATTGAATTCAATTAAAATGGAATAGTGTTTCTAATGGATTTGAATTACGTCTAGGTCCAATTACTATACCAATATCTCGTTCCCCCTTACGCCAAACCAAGTAGAAAAGTTAGCGGGAACTATTTTTAAATAAATAGAGAGATTAGTCAATTCTATTTTCAATCCAAATTGATTTCCACTTCTCACTAACTAATCAACAATTAATTACAATTTCGAGTTCTAGTGAGCAAAAAAAAATAAGGAACGATTCCTTTTAATTCGATAAAATTGAACCTGACTATACATTACTATAGTAATTAGTAATTACCCTTTAATCATGAAATGCATTTTTTATTTGAGGATAATTCAAAATTGTTCGAATTGTATAATCGTTAAGTACTGATATCGGTAACCGACCTAATGTGATTTGATTATAATTCAATTCGTGACGATTATAAGCAGAAAGCTCATATTCTTCAGTCATTGATAAACAATTTGTTGGACAATACTCAACGCAATTTCCACAAAATATACAAATTCCGAAATCAATACTGTAATTAAGCAAGCGTTTTTTTTGCATACCGGCTTCCAATTTCCAATCAACAATGGGTAGATCTATAGGACATACACGAACACATACTTCACAAGCTATGCATTTATCAAATTCAAAATGGATTCGTCCGCGGAAACGCTCCGATGTAATTAACTTTTCATAAGGATATTGAATAGTTACAGGTAAACGATTTGCATGGGATAAGGTAATGATGAATCCTTGACCAATGTACCTTGCCGCGCGTATTGCTTGTTGGCCATAATTTATGAACCCAGTTACCATCGGGAACATATTGTAAAGATCTATAAATAATCTTATGTTTGTTTCTTTCTCTTGTGTGATGAGAAGTGAGAAATATAGAATATCATATTCTTTGTTCGTTTAGAGTGAAAAGAGTTGAGAAGAGGTTGTTAATAATAAATTACCAAGAGAGATGGGTAAAAGAAATTTCCATCCAAGATTTAATAGTTGGTCCATTCTGAGTCTCGGTAGAGTCCATCTTGTTGTGATAGAAGTGAACATGAACAAATAAGTTTTAGCTAAAGTAATAAAAATACCAATTGTCATTCTAAAGACCCTACCTACTTTATTTATTTCAACTCGATCAGAAAAAAATACGGACGGAATAAAGATATTCCAACCACCCAAGTACAGAATTGTTACAAATAACGACGAAACTAATAGATTGAGATAGGAAGCAACATAAAATAATCCAAATTTGATACCCGAATATTCGGTTTGATAACCTGCTACTAATTCTTCCTCTGCTTCGGGTAAATCAAAAGGCAATCTCTCACATTCTGCTAGGGAAGAAATTAGAAAAATGATAAACCCTATAGGTTGACGCCACAAATTCCATCCTAAAAACCCATATTTGGATTGTGCCTCAACTATATCAACTGTACTTGAACTATTAGATAATAATAGTCGGTGGGAACATTACTGTTCCCATCGCTAGTCCAGAACCGTACATGAGATTTTCACCTCATACGGCTCCTTGACGGCCATCAAGAAATCTAAGGGCCGGGTTGATATTTTTTATCGTGATAGGTTTTATTTTGGGTCAAAATATAGATAGAATCAACACCCGCCGGAAGGTCAAAAATTAGACCGATGGAATTCTGTATGCCAGAATGATATAGATATAATAACTCAAAAAGCACTTATGAATTAATCTCGTCCTTTACTAAGTTGTGGTTGAGTAATAACTTATTAATAAAATACTCTTTCTATGAATAGAAATAGCCATTTTTTTTTTTTGATTATTATGAAAAAAATCAGAGATTCGACGAGTGTCTTAATAATGCAGGCTATTTAGTGATCTCTATGAATTTTCGTTCCTATTCTTCTTTCAAAGAGGGAGTTCAAAACACGAAAAGATTATTTCGTTTCAGATAGTCGTTTTTTAATCTGTGAGTAGGAGCATACTCTGGATTGCAATCGTGAGGAGTACTGCTTGATTATTTCTACAAATTGAAAGCCCCAATTATTGTTCTTTTTATGTTATCCAAAGATTTTCGTTTTGAAAATTGACATAAAAATTTCTATTACTAATCTTTTATGTATTTTTGTGTTCCTAACCATCCACTCATTTTTGTAGAACCCTCCGTTCTAGTAATACATATAAAGAATAGTGAAAACTATATACGGTTGATCTTTTGAGCCCGCTTCAAGCCAGGATGACTAATCACTAATCAACCAATCCATGGGGTAAAGGGGAAAAAGTCTTGCTTATATTAAATTGACTTTTTTTTTGTTCTTGTACTTAGGAGATGAGACTCAATCTTGTTACTGCTAATTTAGAAGCTGTTTTTTTCACTCATAGAACTATCTGATTTAGTTAATTTAACCTGAATGATGAATAAAAAAGTGAAGATACCTATTCAACTTCTTTACTTACAAAAAAGAATTAAAGAAAAGGTTATAACGACACGCACGTAGAGATATTGATAACACACAAAGAGTCAATGGTATTTCATAACTAATCGATTGAGCAGTGGCTCGTAGACCACCTAAAAAGGAATATTTGTTGTTTGATCCATATCCTGACATAAGAAGTCCAATCGGAACAATACTAGAAAAGGCAATCCATAAAAAAACACCGATATTGAGATCGGATAAAACAAGTTGATAGCTAAAAGGAATTACTGAATAACTTACGAAAATGGATATAACTGCTATGGATGGGCCGATAATGAATAAACGACCATCTCCTCTAGACGGAAGAAGGTTTTCTTTGAAAATAAGTTTTGTTCCATCTGCTAACGCTTGAAGAATTCCCAACGGACCGGCGTATTCCGGTCCAATACGTTGTTGTATTCCGGCAGCTATTTCTCTTTCTAACCACACAATTACAAGTACACCTATTGTGATTCCCAATACAAGAATCAAAATAGGTAAAAGCATCCCTATGATCCCATAGATCTCTTTTAAAGATTCGAATCTAGAAAAAGAGTGGATATCTTGGACTTCTTTTGTATCAATTATCATTTCAACGATCAACTTCTCCCATAATGATATCTATGCTACCTAGTATTGTCATAATATCCGCCAATTTCATTCTTTTAACTAACTGAGGAAAAATTTGCAAATTGATAAAACCGGGGGGACGAATTTTCCATCTCCAAGGAAAACCACTCTGATCCCCTATTAAATAAATTCCCAATTCCCCTTTTGGGGCTTCAACTCTTACATAAAGCTCTTGCTTCGGTAATTCAAAAGTAGGCGAGGTTTTTTTACTAATGAAGCGATAGTCAAAATCATTCCATTCTGGATCCCGTTTTCTATCAAAGCAACGTATTTCTAAATTCTCATAAGGACCGCCTGGAATTCCTTCAAGGGCCTGTTGAACAATTTTGATAGATTCCTTCATTTCACTGATTCGGACTAAATAACGCGCTAATGAATCTCCTTCTTTTTGCCAATTGATTTCCCAATCGAATTCGTCATAACATTCATAATGATCGACTTTCCGAAGATCCCATTGAATTCCACAAGCTCGTAACATCGGTCCGGATAACCCCCAATTTATTGCTTCTTCTGCACCAATAATACCTACACCCTCAACTCGTTCTAAAAAAATGGGATTTCGCGTAATAAGTTTTTGGTATTCAGAAACAGCGGTTAAAAAATAATCACAGAAATCCAAACATTTATCTATCCATCCATAAGGGAGATCTGCCCCTACTCCTCCGATACGAAAATAATTGTGCATCATTCTCATACCGGTGGCAGCTTCAAATAGATCATATACTAATTCTCTTTCTCTGAAAATATAGAAAAAGGGAGTCTGTGCACCAATATCTGCCATAAAGGGGCCAAGCCATAACAGATGAGAAGCTATACGACTCAATTCTAACATAATCACTCTCATATAACTGGCTCTTTTAGGTACTTGAATATTCACCATCTGCTCGGGTCCATTTACGGTTATTGCTTCTGTAAACATAGTAGCTAAATAATCCCAACGTGTTACATAAGGCAAATATTGTATAACTGTTCGATTTTCGGCAATTTTTTCCATCCCTCTGTGCAGATAACCCAATATTGGCTCACAATCAATAACATCTTCGCCATCTAGAGTAAGAATAAGACGAAGAACACCATGCATTGATGGGTGATGAGGTCCCATATTGACTATCATATGTTCTTTTCTTTTAGTTGTTCCATTCATAGTTTATTCCTCGATTCATTCTTTTATGAACTGCTTAAAACAAAAAGAAGTTCGTCTAAATTCTAGATAAAAAAAATTCAATCAAAATAAAATAAACAATTTTCATTTTTTTTTATGAAAAAATTAACGCGTTTTTGATTCCCGAATATCCAGTTGATTCATTAATTCTTTATAAGAAACTCTTTTTTTATTTGACAAATAAGACAACAGCCGTTGTCGTTTTCCTAAGATTTTCCGTAGACCCCGCTGCGAGAAATAGTCTTTTCTGTGAAATTCCAAATGTGAAGTAAGCCTTTTTATTTTATTGGTGAAATGAAAGACTTGAAATTCAATAGATCCCCGATTTTCTTCTTCTGAAATAACCGAAATAACTTTCTTTTTTACCATTACGATAAAATCCACTTTTTTCCTTTTTTAAAATGCAAAAATCCATTTAACCGATCAGTAAAAATAATCCTATTCATTTTTGAATTTAAATTAAGTATTTTAAATTAAGTATTTTGAATTAAGTATTAAGTAAAAACAAAAATAGATATTTATACAGATAAAAGCGAACATCTTTTTGACCTATTCCTATTTGATCTAATTGAATATCTAATTTTTTATCTAATGGATATGGATACATGCAGTGATTTATCGTATTGGAATGGAAATGTAAGACAAGGAATGGGTACAACCCCCCGTTTCATATAATAAATACAGACCTGAAAGATATATATGAGATGAGAAATGCGTCATTCACGAATTTTCAACGGGGGATACATATATACATATATATCCTTAACAGACTAAAACGGCTTCCATTATTGGTATCAAACCAATATCGATTCATACAAGATAAATCCTCTAATCGGTAAGTAGGCAAAAGAAAGGATTTGAGTTGAATTAGTTCAATTTTATCTCTATCAAAATTTTGACTTTTATCAAAAACTTGATCATAGTTTTTTACGTTATTGCAAAATACTGAATTGGTCGAAATAAGATTTCTATTCCTAGAATTGAAACAAATTCGAATTATTAATTCCCTACGCCATTTAGGGTAAAAAATACGTTCAGGAATAACTAAATCATAATCTCGATTTTCAGTTATTCTTTGATTTGGATGTCTTACAATATAATTAGTGTAATTGTTTCGATCAATATAGTGTTTTTCTCGGTAACTTTGATTAAGTTGGTACTTACTCTTATGAACCAATGAAACATTTAGAGTTTGATACATCAAAAATTGACCGTCGTTTTTTATAGACAAACGCACAGGTTCGATAATTAATATTCTTTTTTTCATCAATTCTCTAAGGGTAAAATTTTTTTGAATCATCAGAATATCTAGACTTGTTTCTCCACCTTGTATAGAGGATACAGCAATTTCTTTTGGATTTACCAATCTAAGCAAGAGACAATATACTTTAATATTATTTGTTATTTTTTGATTTAAAAAATTATTCCATCTCAATTGAAAACGTAAATACCTTTTTAAGACAAAATCAAGTTCTGCTTCCGTGTTGCTCTTATATTGTTTTGTCTTTTGAGGGTTTTTCCTATCTGAGCCTGAAGAATCTTCTTCAATATCTTTTTCTTGAGTTGAGAAAATTGATTCAAGAGTTTCTTTATTTTGTATATTTAATTCAACATTGTTTTTACCTAGGGATTCTTTTTTGTCTTGATTCTTATTTTCTAATTTAATAGATTTTTTTTCATTGGATAATTTGGATAATTTTAAGGGATTCTCTTTTTGATTTTTAGTAATATTTTTATTTTCACTAACGGTTTCATTTAAATTGAAAAAAAGTTCTTTGGCCTGGATTATCCAGGGGTTCATTTTATATGTATTATAAAGAAGCACGAATTCGCCAAAGAACCAAAGTTTTAGATTCGAAATCGAACGCCTTAGTATTTCTTCATTCATTCCCATCCAATCAAAAAAGCTTTTTTTTTTTTTTGAAATCTTGATTTTCTGATCTTTATCAATTTGAAGATAAACAAGGTCTTTTTTATCAATTTTCCAAACTATTGGATAATTATAATTATTGACTTTAGTGTTCGTATTTGTATTATTATTGAAGTTGATATTGGTATCGATAGCGATCCAGGAATGAATATCCCTTTTCTTTCTAAAGCACAAATCAAGAATTTTCCAATCAAAATATTTTTTATCTGGCAATTTATCTACAGTCATATTTTTCTTCTGGCCGAAATAATTATATATATAATTATATATAGGGATAATACGCTCTGACATATCAACTAAGGCACTTTTCTTTATGTTCCATATATTGGAATTATAACAAATTTCTTGCGAATTATTTAGCCATAATGGTGATACAGAAATATATGAATCCTTTCTATCGTCATAATTAATGGATTGATATGAGAAAAGTTCATATTTATAGTATTTTTGAAAATTAATAGTATATTTTGCATTGGAGAAGGAATTTGATTCAAAATTAATTAATTTTTGGTCAAAAATTAATTGGTCTTTTTCATCTGAATGACTTTTTTGAAAATCTTTATTTTCAGGCCTAATAGCTCTTCGATTCACTCTGTTTCGCCATTTGTGCGGTACTAATCGATACCATTGAATCCGTGATAATTCATATTGATAATACTTACTTAAAGAGTTTTTCCAGTCAACAATTGTGTAATTAAAAAAAATTTTATGCCCTAATTCCAAATGAAGTATTCCTTTTGTTTCGAAATAATCCTTTATTTTTTTCTTAAGAAAAAGAGATGTTTCCTTATATTGAAGAAGATCTCTATAAATTTGAATTTTATATATTTGGTAAAATACATACGCTTGTGAAAGGTAGGATAAGTTGCTCAAATTTTTGGAATTCTTTTTAGTAAACGGTTTTTTGAGAATCCAAATAATGTGAATAGCACTTGTTTTATTCATTTTTTCTTTATTTATTTCATTATTGAAAATAAATTGATCAAATTCGTTTTTTGATAATTCAAAAAGTTTTGTAGTGATTCTCGGACTATTCTTATGAATGATACATAAAAATATTTTTATGTATATCTTTTGAATAATAAAATTGATTCTCAAATAGGATTTTCGTATTAATCGTACATTTCTTTTTTTTAATTTCTTCAAACTTTTTCTTATTGATACTAAAAATTTATTGAGAGAATTTGTTTTATTACAATTACTATTCCTGTCATTAGTTATAAACTCATTATTATTGTCTTTTTGATTTTGTATTTTTTTTATCCGATTCGTCATGGTGTTTGTTCTATTAGCCAGATCTTTCATTTTTGTTTCGGTAAATGCAAAATCTTTCAAACCCATAGATTGAATGGGAATGGTAAGGGATGATTCAGAAATCATTTGATTAGGAATTCTCCTATCTTTTTCTTTTTTAGTTTCGGTTAATTCAGATATTTGTTTAAATCCAACTAAAATTTTTTTTTTTTTTAAAATTCGTATCACAAAAAAAGACTTTTTTCTAATTTTTTTTTTCATTTCTTCTAAAATGGGGTTAAAAAACGACTGTCGTTTTCGGGGAGAACCAAAAGGAAGGTCAGTTTCCATTCCCCAAACTGTTAAAAAACAAAAATCATTTTTTTGTTTTCGTGGATCTTTTTGAAGAGATTGTACCTTAGATTTGTGCCAAGGTTTAAAGAAAAAGGGAAATAGTATTTTTATTTGAATACCATTTATTAACCAGTTTTTTGGAAATTCGGTTTCGGATAATGGAACACCATTATAGGTACATTTAATATGCATTTCTTTCTTCCAAGCCTTAAAGTCCTCTGACCATTCTGGAAATTGAAATACTAGTATACGTGCGGTATTTTTAACTACTATCAATGATAGTAATAGAATATATTTTCGAAGAAAAGATTGAATTACTAATAATGATCCTCTTATTATTTGAGCAAATAGAATGTTATCCCATGCTTCCGCTATTTCTATTCGTACTTTTTCGTGTCTTTTGTATTCTTCTTTTTTTTCTTTCTCTTTTTCTTTTGCCTTTTCTTGTGTAGAATCTAGAATTCTGAATTCGAATTGGGTTGCTTTTTTCCATTTTTTAAAAATGAATTTTTGTATTGGGGAGATGTCAAAAGACAAAAGGAGGTTGTCTATTCTATCCAAAAAAAGAGGGGAATGCAAATTTGCTTGAAAAAACGACCCGATGCTTGTCTTACGTCTTTGGGCACGCAGGGAACCTTTGATGATGTCTCTGCGGAAATCAGATTGTTGGGAATACCGTATCAAAGCCACTTCGTCTCTTTCATCCGGATTATTATTGCTTGTTTTTTTTATATCATTGTTTTCTTTGTTATCGTTCAAGATAACTACACGTTTTGCTTTTCTTGAACGAATCTCATGATTCTCGGCTACAGTTTCTTCAGTTTCTCCTTCTTGTTG